GCTTTTGATATTCAGCAACCCCGGTTAAAAAATAGTCGCAAAAATCCAAACATTTATCTATCCAGCCATGAGGTAGATCAGCAGCGACTCCTCCGATACGAAAAAAATTATGCATCATGCGCATGCCGGTAGCCGCTTCAAATAGGTCATATATCAATTCTCGTTCTCTAAAAATATAGAAGAAAGGAGTCTGCGCCCCAATATCTGCCATAAAAGGACCAAGCCATAACAAATGGGAAGCGATACGACTCAACTCCAACATAATAGCTCTGATATAGCTAGCCCTTTTAGGTACTTGAATATTGCCTAGCTGTTCGGGCCCGTTTACGGTTATTGCTTCTGTGAACATAGTAGCTAAATAATCCCAACGTGTTACATAAGGCAAATATTGTATAATTGTTCGATTTTCCGCAATTTTCTCCATCCCTCTATGTAAATAACCCAATACTGGTTCGCAGTTAATAACATCTTCACCATCGAGAGTAACGATCAGTCGAAGAACACCATGCATTGATGGGTGGTGAGGGCCCATATTGACTATCATGAGGTCTTTTCTTGTAGTTGGTAGAATCATAAGTTTTTCTCGAGTCGTTCTTCCATGCATTGCTGAAAGTAAAAAGAAAGAAGTTTATCAAAATTTAAACGACTAAGCGCAAACAGTCTCACGCTTCAAATTAACGAGTTTTTATCTTTCGAATATCCAACTCCCCAATTAATTCTTTATAGCGCTCCCTATTTATTTTTGACAAATAGGCCAGCAGTCGTTGACGTTTTCCCAAAATTTTTCGCAAACCTCGCTGAGATGAAAAGTCTTTTTTGTGCAATTCCAAATGTGAAGTGAGTTTCCTTATTTTAGTGGTGAAACTGAATACTTGAAATTCAACAGACCCCCTGGTTTCTTTGTTTTCTTTTTGAGAAATAAATGAAATCGATGAATTTTTGACCATAAAAAAACGCCCCTTGCCCTTTTTACAGATATGGATTTTACCGATCAGTAATAATAATGCCATTAATTTGAATGTGGTATATACAAGAATCTAATCCAAATTTCTTTTTGAACTCCTAATTTCATGAATTCAAATCAATCAATTCAATTTTGAATTGGTTTTCCTATAGGAATAGAAAAGCTTGGTACATTTTTGGATCGAAGAATTTAGACCTAAAATAAAGAAGGTTTCGTTCATTCATTTCGAGATCGAATTCAGACATTATTCATTTGATATTGGATACTATAATGAAATGTGAGATAAGACATCTGATCTGTGTATTTGTTTGCTTTCATATACCCTATTATATATAGGGTATAGGATATACAGAAAAGTGTATTATTAAAAAATTTTTAATCGTGGATACATCTGTATCCTTAACATACCGAAACGGCTGCCATTATTGGTATCAAACCAATAACGATTCATACAAGCTAAATCTTCTAATCGATAATTAGGCCAAAGAAAGAGCTTTAATTTCATTAATTGATTTTTATCTCTATCAAGATGGTTATTGTCATGTAAAACTTGGCTGCTGTTTTTTACGTTACAAAATACCGGATTTGGATCTATATAATTTCTCTTTTTTGAATTGAAACAAATTAGAATTCTCAATTTTCTACGACGTCTAAAGGATAAAATATTTTCGGGAACAAGTAAATCCAAATTATTGTTAGAAGCATGTCCTTGCTCTTGGTATTTTTGATGCTTATTCTTATGAACCAACGAAATACCAACGGTTTGATACATAATAAATTGCCCATCTTTTTGGTCAGACAAATGAATGGGTTCTAGAATCAATACTCCCTTCTTCATAAATTCTGAAAGAGTTAAATTATTATTAATCATCATTATATCCAAACTCATTTGTTTCTTTTGAATCGAGGATAGAGTAATTTTTGGTGAATCTATCAGTTTACGCAGGAGACAATATACATTGATATTATTGATCATTCTTTCATTCAAAGTCTCATCCCATCGCAATTGAAAAAGCAAATAACGTTTCATGAACAAACGCAGTTCCGCTTTCGTGTATTGTTTTTTCTTTTTCCCTTTTTTCATGTTTGATCTTGCATCATTTTCTTCAATATCTTTTGGGGGTGAGAGGACGGATCTCCGCTCTCCTCGACTTGTCGGTTCTTTTTCTTCTTGATTTCGATGCTTTTTATTTGATGCTATCAAAAAATTGTCCTTTTCATTGATCTTTTTATTTGCACTTCTATTTAAATTAAAAAGAAGTAATTTGCTTGGTATAAACCAAGGTTTCATTTTATATGTCTTATAAATTAACAAAAATTCTGGGAAGAACCAAAGTTCCAGATTGGATATGGGATGCTTTAGCATTTTTTCATTCATTCCCATCCAATCGTAAAACCCCTTGTGAGAGTTTGGTAAATTTATCTCTGGGATCTTAAGATAAAAAAAATATTTTTTAGAAATTATTTGAGAATTTTTAGTACGAATTTGAGTATTTTGATTCCTATTGGTATCGATTATGATCCAGGCCTCAATATCGATTTTTTGTATAAGATCAAATTGCAAAATTTTCCAATCAAAATATTTTCTATCGGCCGGTTTTTCCATATGGATCTTTCCTAGATCATTTTTAATAGGGATGTTCCTCAGCATATCAAAAAAATTTTTTTTAGGCGTGTTATAATAAAATTCTTGGTTCGTATTTCCTTGAAGGGGAGATCCATAAAAAAAGCATTCCGTTTTCTTTTCATAATGAATAAATTTATATGCTAAAAGATCAGATCGATAGTATTTTATAAAATTATCTTTTTGATTAGATAATGAATATACTTCCAATTTTTTTTGTTTTTTGGAATTCATTAATGGTTTTTTTTCATATGAATGCCGTTTGCTAAAATTTGCCTTTTTAGCTATACGATGCTGACGAAATGTATTTCGCCATTTTTCTGGTATTAATCTAGACCATCCAATCTGAGATAAATGGTATTGATAATGTCCTCTTAACCGGCTTTTCCATGGATTCATTTCAGAACTCGGAAGTTTGTTATCTGCTGATTTCGAATCAAGCATTCCTTGTGTTTCAAAAGAATCCTTTATTTTAGCCTTAAGGAAAAAGGGGATTCGTTGATATTGAAGAACAAATCTTAACGAGTTAATAACTTGGATTTTTCCTAATTTATAAAATACATATGGTTGTGGTACGTAGGATAAGTCATAAAAAATATGTGAATTTGCTTTAATATTACTAATATTCTCAAGTTCCTTTCTTAGAATTATACTCGAAATAGACGGAATTTTAGTTTTCTTTTTTTTATTAATTCTTTCTTGTTTTCTTTCATTATTGTAAATGGATTTATCAATAATTTTTTTTGTTAATTTAAGAAAAAGTTTTGTATTTATTCTGGCAATATTAATGATATATAAAAATATACCCGTGTATATTTTTTCAATGAAAAATTTTACAAAAGGGGATAATTTACAGATTAATCGAGCATTTCTTCTTTTTAACATTTTAACCATTTGCTGTTTTTCTAATTTTTTAGCATTATAACTTGTAGGACTAAGATTATTTATTCTTGGAGTTACTTTTTTTTTCTCTTTTGTGATTCTTTCTATTTGAGTTCGAATTGTACTTGTTCTATCAGCCAGATCCTTCATTTTTTTTTCTGTCAACGAAGAGTTTGTCCAACCCGGAGATGCAATTTGAATTTGACTAAATGATTCGTGAATCGTTTGATTGTTTATTATGGAACCTTTTTCTTCTTTAATTTCGCTTGATTTATCGACTCCGACTTCTCTTAATCTGAATAATAGAATTGGATTTACTTTTGAAAGTTCTTTTATTATTCTTTTTCTAAAAAAAACACTTTGGATAACCCATTTTTTTGTTTCTTTTGAAACTTTTCGAAGTAATTTTGTTTTTACTTTGAAAACTTTTAGAACTCGAAAATACTTCTTTTTCAATTTTCCAATTTTTTTTGCGAATTCCTTTAAAATGGGTTTAAAAAAGGAAGGTTTTTTTCGGGGTGAACAAAAGGGGAGTTCCGTTTCCATTCCCCAAACTGTTAAAAAACAAGAATCACCTTTTTCTTTTGTCTTTTTCATTAGATCTTTCTGAGAGGATTGTAGTTTCGATTTGTGCCAAGGTTTAAGACAGAAAGGAAATACGATTTTTATTTGAATACCTTCTGTCAACCAATTTTTTGGAAATTCGGTTTCGGATAATGGAATACCATTATAGGTGCATTTAATATAGATCTCTTTATTCCATTCTTGGAAATCCTCAGCCCATTCAGGACGTTGCAATAGGAATATACGTCCAACATTTTTGGCAATTATCAATGAAGGTAATAGAATATATTTTCTAAAAATAGATTGAGTTATTAACACGCAACCTCTTATTCCTTGCGCAAATGGAATACGATTCCAATCCTCTGCGATTTTTATTCGTGCTTTTTCCTTTCTTTTGTTGGTTTCTTGTTTTTCTTCTCTTTTTGTTTGTTCTTTTGTATACTCTCCAGTTTTGAATGCTTCCCCTTTATCCAACCCATTTTTAAAAATTAGTTTAATCAACCCGGAAATATTAAAATAAAAGGGAGGGGATTTTTGTCGTCTCTCCAAAAAAAGGGGGGACTTCGCATTTGCTTGAAATAATTCGAAAACAACCACTTTACGCCTTTGAGCCCGCATAGAACCTTTGATTATACCGCGCCGAAAGTCTGATTGTTGTGAATAGCGCATTAAAGTCACGTCGGTTTTTATATCGGACATTTTACTATTCGTAGTCTTAGCAGTACCTTTTGTAGCAGTCAAAATGACTACACGCTTGCCCCTTCTTGAACGAATTTGATGACCTATTGGTATGTCTTCTTTATATTTTCTTGATTGTTGTTCTAAATCGGTGATTAATTTGTATGACCATCGGGGGACTTTTTTATTGATTTCTTTTATTCTAATCGATTTTCTATTAATTTTTTGACCATTAGCATCAGTTACAATTTTATTTAAATTTAATAAATAGTTAAAATATTTTGTTTC